CACGAATCCTTTCTGGATTAGAATTGGAAACCCCTCTTCTATGGATCCATCTCACATCAATAACTCGACCCCTTCCCCCTATAGGTAGTCTTAGAGAAGTTTCTTTTGAAGTGGATACCTGAATGCCAAGTATAGCTCGTAATAATCTATCCTCCGGGGCATATGAGGATTCGCTCGCTGTCTGAGGTGTTAATTTCCCTACTAAGATATCACCTGTTTCTATCCAAGATCCCAGCATCACAATTCCATTTCTGTCTAAATTTCGGAGTAAACGAGCCTCTAAATGCGGGATCTCCTTAGTGATTCTTTCAGGACCTTGGCTTGTTACATGAGTCTGAATTTCATATTTCCGGATGTGAAAAGAAGTATAAATATCTTTATAAACCAGACGTTCGCTAATTAGTACTGCGTCTTCAAAATTGTAACCTTCCCATGGCATATAAGCTACTAATAGATTTTTTCCTAAAGCGAGTTCCCCACCAGCTGTAGCCGCACCGCCCGCTAGAATTTGTCCCTTTTTAATGTATTGACCCCGCTGAACCTGAGTTTTTTGATTCATACAAGTATTTTTGTTGGAACGTTGATACATAACCAATGGAATGCTTAGAGTATCCCCATTACTTGAGAAAATGATCTTTTGAGTATCAGTATAAATGATTTTTCCCTTGCGTTCGGCTATAACTGAAACCCCCGAATCTAGAGCCGTTTGTCCTTCCAACCCAGTTCCAACAATGCACTTCTCGGACCGAGAAAGTGGAACTGCTTGGCGCTGCATATTAGAACTCATTAAAGCTCGATTCGCATCATTATGCTCAATAAAAGGAATGAGGGAAGCTCCAATAGAAAAATATTGGAAGGGAAAAATGCTTCTAAGATGAATCTCTTCCCATGCAATAGTCAGAAATTCTTGACGATATCGAGCTGGAACAACCTGTTGTTCTTGAATATCCCGATTCAAGGCCAAAGAATTTCCTGCTGCTACCATATAATATTCATCTCTATTTGGTGATAAATAAACCATCTGTGCCTCTTTTGATCTCTCAGATAATCCATAAAATGGACTCTCTATAGATCCCCAATAACCAACCTTCACATGAATAGCTAATGATCCCATAAGTCCAACATTGATTCCTTCGGACGTGTCAATTGGACAAATACGTCCATAGTGACTCGGGTGGATATCTCGTATTCGAAAACTAGCAGTTCGCCCCGTCAATCCTCCAGGACCCAAATAACTCCATTTTCGCCCATGAACAATTTGTGTCAACGGATTAGTTCGATCCAAAACTTGAGATAAAGGGTGTAGGCCAAAAAACGATTCATAAGTAGTTGTTAATGAAGTTGAAGTTACCAAATTTTGAGGAGTCGGTATCAATTTATGCCTGATTGCTCCACATATAGTTCCTCGAACCGTATTTTCTAAACGAACAAGAGCCAATCCGAATTGATCCTGTAATAGATCTGCTACAGAACGAATACGTTTATTTTTCAAGTGACTCATATCGTCAAGTGTACCCATTCCCAATTTCATTCCAATCAAATGATCCACAGCAGCCAATAAATCTCGTGGTAACAAAAATGTATTGTTTTGGGGTATATCAAGATTAAGTCTCCGGTTTATATTTCGTCGACCAATCTTTCCTAACTCACATCTTTGTTGAAAAAATTTCTTTTGTAATTCCTTGCATAAGGACTCAGAAAATACTGGATCCCCCCCTACACAGGCAAATTGTTGATAAAACTCCAAAATAGCATTTTCTTTTGACCCAATTTTTTTTTTCTCTTTATCATTCGGGAAAGACAAGAAAATCTCAGGGTAACAAACATTATCTAAAATTTCTCTTATATTCGAACCCATAGCTGATGATAGAACTAGAATAGATATTTTTTGTTTTCTACTTACACGGGCCCATATCCTTGCTTTTCTATCAATTTCTAATTCCGACCTTCCCCCCCAATCCGATATTATAGTACTGGTATAGACAGAAACTCCGTTATGTTCCAATTCTGAACGATAGTAAATACCGGGACTTTGCAATATTTGGTTGATCACAATTCGGTATATTCCATTTACTATAGAGGTTCCAAAAGAATTCATTATAGGGATGTTTCCAATAAAAATGGTTTGTTCTTGCATATTTCTACCGGTTTTCCAAATTAAGACCGCGGGTACATATAATTCAGAAGAATATGTGAGTGATTCATACACAGCATCTCTTTCTGTTATCAAGGGCTCTACCAATTGATATGTTTCCACAAATAATTGAAATTCAATTTCTTGATCTCTATCTTCAATTTTTTGAAACTTATGAAATTCTTCCGTCAAGCCCTGATTAATGAACCTACAAAATCCCTCAAATTGTATCTGACTAAATCCAGGTATTGTGGACATTCCCTCATTTCCATTCTGGAGCATCTTAATCTGAAGTTTCCTCTTTATTGAAAAAATCCCATTATCGGCTTTTGGCTCACTATTCATCGAACCCTACGAATTGATCTAGCAATGATGGAATGGATATTCTTTTTACTGAATCACATAAAATTTTAGTCAACTCCATCCATATATATCGTATGAACGAAAGCAAGACAGAGAAATGAAGGGCATTTTCGATGCAAGTTCGAATTTGATCTTGAGACAGGTACAAATAGAAAGAAATGGAAATTAATAAAGCATTCCTGGGAAAAATTATGTCACTTAGGCTGATGGAGTCTTTTATCGGATATCAAAATTGATCCAATTTAGACCTAATACCTAATTCTTTTATTATGATATTTATGATATTAATGATGATATTATGATCAGCGTACAAAAAAAGAAAAAATCAATGAGTTTAGGATTTAATCTGCTCTCTATGAATGAGATAAAAACAGAAGAATCAGGAACAGCATAGAGTTTCCCTTTTTTTTTAGCACACGCAATTGAATGTTCAAAAAGGAATTCGCAAATTTTTTTTTGGTAGTAAAATTTCTAAAATACAATGGAATTGCGTACGTATATAGTCATAGGAGTAATCTTTAGGAAGTACATGACGATATAGCTATCTAGCTATCCGTATATCACATCTTTTATAAGAATTGAACTTGGTGCAACCTAGGTTAGGTCGTACTCTATCATAATGTCTATCTTCTATTCATATTCAATGAAATATTCAAGCACGATGATCCTATATAGGGATATGTGCATAAGAAATAGACCCAGCTTGGTATCCATGTATAACAATTTCTGTTCTAGAGTTTACACTTTTCTGGGGTTTACATATACACATATATTTTCTTCTAATTAGATAATTAGAATTGATCATGTAATTGATAATGATTAGTCGGAAATCAATTGGATTTTGCATCCATTAAGATAAGGAGATACAAAATTAAGAGCTGTTCGCTAATTCAAAGTAAGAAAAGTAAGTAAGAGTAAAAGAGTAATAATTCAATATTAAATAGTTAATGGAGTAAAGAGTAATTTATTCGAAATTGCCCTGCATTTTACAGTCTGTGACCGGGCCGGGAATCTTTTCACTTTTCTATAGATCTATCGAATCTATAGAAAAGTGAAAAGATAAGATAAGTTTTTAAGCGACGCGTGTTTTGAGATAAAATCAATCGAAGAAAAGAATATAAATCGGATCCAATAAAAAAGAGGAATTTTTTGGAAAAGGATAAGTACAATGGGATTTAAGATCCAAAAATAAAAGAAATTAAGAAAGTAAAAAATTCAAATCAAAACCAAAATGAGGAGAGGAATAGAAAGAGAATAAAATAGAATATCTAAAGAATAAAGAATATTAAAAGAATATTCTTAATATTCTTTTAATATTCTTATACTTTTAATATTCTTATATAATATATATAATATATAGTTTATATATAATATAGAATATAGATATATATAATATAGAATATAGAATTTCATATAATTTAGAATAGAATCTTATAGAATTTATTATAGAATTTCTTTCTTCTTTATTCTTCTTCATTTCTTTATCTGTTTTGGATGTAATTTGGCGGCATGGCCAAGTGGTAAGGCGGGGGACTGCAAATCCTTTATCCCCGGTTCGAATCTGGGTGTCGCCTGATCAACAAAAAAATACTTGGAATTTCTTAATCCTGTTGATCGAACTTGACGAATTCTTGCCCCGCAAAAGCATAGGCAAGGGCTAGGTCTGTCGATACTTGATTTTGAGAACCATAGGTCCTATAAAAGACTGTCATCTTTTTTCTCAAAATCTGGGTTCTGAGTGTGGCTCAAAAAAGTACCAAGAAATCTGAAGCAACCCAATCTTATGAAAGATTGGTTTGGGCTATTCTGAATTGAATCAAATAAAAGAAAGAGCGAGAATTCATTCTGGAGAACTATGAAAGTAAGAAGTCGGAAATCTTGGTATCCAAACCAAAGGTTCCTAAGAGACACTCCTTTTTGGCTACTAAGGTTTAATAAAAGATTCTAAAAAAAACTATAAAGATTCCCTAATTATTTTACACTTTTCTTAATATTGAGGTAACTCTGTTTGCGATGAAATTAGATTGGATAGGCTGATGGTAAATTCATTTAAGAATTGTGGCAAAGAACTCAAGATACTTTGTATTCAGACTCACTAGAGGTTCTGAGTACTGTTCATAAATTGAATCAGAATGGTTGACTGGCTCTTCTTTGTATTTGTATCTTTTATTTTTTCTTATTCAATATAATTCTATATAGAATTATATTGAATAAGAAATCTATGAACTTTTTATGAGTGGATTCATGAAATTGTTTCATAAAAAGCCGTAAGTAAGAATCCTGTTTTGACTCTGCACCATTGATTCCACTATGATTATGAATCAATAATGGAATCATTCCTTCATTTCATAGAGATAGGGATAGGGGGTATCATTCGCATGGATATAGTAAGTTTCGCTTGGGCTGCTTTAATGGTAGTGTTTACATTTTCTCTTTCACTTGTAGTATGGGGAAGGAGTGGGCTTTAGAGCTAGGAATAGGAATAATACTTTACTGAAAAATA